ATTTGAATGGAGATATAAAAAAGAAAGGTACCAATAAATTAAATACAAATTCTTCTTTTTTTTCTGGATAATGTATGGAATATAAATAAAAAAAAAGGTTATATCTTATTGTTTTTTTGTTCTAGAATAGAAGCATTTTATGTTATTTTCCCATCTCTATTTATTTTTTTTATGAAATTTGTATAGTAGTATATATATAATTATAATCTAGACAATCTATAGGAATAGATAAATAATGACATAAAGAGACCGATCATTTTGTTTTCAAAATAGATGTCTTTGACATCCAACTATAGCACTAAATAACCTTTTTTTTTGAATGGCAGTTCCAAAAAAACGTACTTCTACATCAAAAAAGCGTATTCGAAAAAATGTTTGGAAAAAGAAAGGATATTGGGCGGCGTTGAAAGCTTTTTCATTAGCGAAATCTCTTTCTACGGGTAATTCAAAAAGTTTTTTTGTACGACAAATAAATTTGGAGTAATCTGAATTGGTTTAACTCGAATAAGATACAAAGGTTTTCTTTTTTGAATATCTTTTTTTTTCAGTTCCGGGGTGGGGATTCTTATTTTCCCCATCGCCCGTTTGTTATGTTAGTGTTCTAATAATTTGTTACTTTTATAATATTCAATTTATATTCAATTTCTAATTTTATAATAATAAATAATTAAATAATAATAATTTTTTTATTTATACTATAGCTAGAGCGGAGCACTTATATATAAGATATATAAGAGCTTTAACTGGGTTGTCGAAACAAATCCATTAAGTTTAAATTTTGTAACTTTATGAATCATTATTTCTCTGAATTACTATATATCCTTCCCTTGCTTTCAACCCAATTGAGAAAAACCCCCTTTCTAATTTATTCTAATTTAGTGGATATACAAATAATGTATCAATTTAAAGTGATCTAAAAAAATCCTATGTTTGTATAAGAAGTATAAGAAGATGAATCAAGACATATTTTTAGAATTCGAAATTCGAAATACCTTTTTTGAAGTATGGTACAATTATGACAGGAATCAAAACGCTTTTTATATAACGTAACGTGTACAACCCAATATCTAGTTGGTTTGATAAATCCTTAAAACGCAAAATCCTAACGATTAATACAAAGCTATACTAATTACATAAATCTTTTGAAATCGGTGGATGTGGTGCTGAAATTGTGATCTCTAAAAATCATATTTTTTCATTCATTTACTCATTCAATTGATAAGCATTTTTTATAGATTCATAAAAATCATATAAAAGAATGAGAAATGAATCATTAAAAAATTTAAATGATAAAGAACCCTTTTTTGTTGAATTTTATCTATGAATTGAAGTTACAGCTAGTTAGTTTAGTTACAATAGAGGAGTTCTCTTTTAGGAAAACACAAACTAAAAAATCTCTGTTGACGAAATAATTAAATAAAAGGCTAATTAAATAAAACGATACGATAAATACTAAAGATTCTTTTTGAACCTTCAAATTGCTATTTAAACGAGTTTTTATTCATCAATTAAAATTAAATAATTAAATGCTTCCTAAAAAATTTGACATTTTACATTGAATTAACCCCTTCACCTTCAATCTCGACGATTGAATAAAAAATGGGTTATTATGATTTCGAGCAAGCCGCTATGGTGAAATCGGTAGACACGCTGCTCTTAGGAAGCAGTGCTAGAGCATCTCGGTTCGAGTCCGAGTGGCGGCATAGTATCTTCTAAAAGAGATAGAATAAGTCCTATAATGAATTGAATTCCTGATTTCCATTCCATAAAATCTAGAAACCCTCGCTTTTTTCATAATTTTTATGATTTTTTCAACTTTAGAGCATATATTAACTCATATATCCTTTTCATTCGTTTCAATTGTAATTACAATTCATTTTTTAACCTTATTCTTATTAGTCGATGAAGTCGTAGGACTATATGATTCATCAGAAAGGGGCATGATAGTTACCTTTTTCTGTATAACAGGATTATTAGTCACTCGTTGGATTTATTCAGGACATTTCCCATTAAGTGATTTATATGAATCATTAATCTTTCTTTCATGGGGTTTCTCCCTTATTCATATGGTTTCCTATTTTAAAAAGCGTAAAAATGATTTAAGCGCAATAACCGCACCAAGTGCTATTTTTACCCAAGGCTTTGCCACTTCGGGTCTTTTAACCAAAATGCATCAATCCGCAATATTAGCGCCTGCTCTCCAATCCCAGTGGTTAATGATGCACGTAAGTATGATGGTATTAGGCTATGCAGCTCTTTTATGTGGATCATTATTATCAGTAGCTCTTCTAGTCATTACATTTCGAAAAGCCATAAAGATTATTGGTAAAAACAAGAATTTATTAAATCAGTCATTTTCGTTTGGCAAAATCCAATACATGAATGAAAGAAGCAATGTTTTATTAAACACTTATTTTCTTTCTTCTAAAAATTATTACAGGTATCAATTGACTCAACAATTGGATCGTTGGAGTTATCGTATTATTAGTCTCGGGTTTATCTTTTTAACCATAGGAATTCTTTCGGGAGCCGTATGGGCTAATGAGGCGTGGGGATCATATTGGAATTGGGACCCAAAGGAAACTTGGGCATTTATTACTTGGACCGTATTCGCGATTTATTTACATACCCGAACAAATACAAATTTTGAAGGTGTAAATTCCGCACTTGTGGCTTCTATGGGATTTCTTATAATTTGGATATGCTATTTTGGGGTCAATCTATTAGGAATAGGTTTACATAGTTATGGTTCATTTACATTAACATCTAATTGAATTGAATAAAGAGGCTAAGCCTAACAAATACTAACATAGGACAGCGTACATATAAGAAAACTTATTGTAAGCTGTCAAGAACCTTTTGAATCAAGTAGTGGAGTGATTCAAAAGGTTCTAACAAAAGCCAAAGATGTCTGATTCAAATTGAATTTAATTTTTTTACCTTTTTTTACTTAACTTAAACTTAAGAGAAGAAAAAAGACTTCTTTCCTTTTTTTTTTTCACTGTACAACGAACAATTTTTAAAATCATAGGATTACTTTATTTATTTTTTGTTTTATTCATGAAAACTATCTATAAAAATAATTATATAGAATAGTTTCGACCTTCTCACCTGATAATGAGAGGACGAAATCCGGATAAATACCAATACCTATTACTGGTAGAAAGATAGAGATCGAAACAAATAACTCTCGTGGTCCAGAATCAAAAAAATAAGAACTTGGAGCATTAAATAGCTTGTATCCATAGAACATTTGACGTGACATAGATAATGAATAAATAGGAGTTAATATCATTCCAATTGCCATTACGAAAGTAATTAGTATTTTTGGCATTAAAAAATATTTTTGGCTGGTAATTATTCCAAAAAAGACTATCAATTCTGCAACAAAACCACTCATGCCCGGTAATGCAAGAGAAGCCATCGATAAGATACTGAACATCGTAAATATTTTTGGAATCGGAATAGCCATTCCACCCATTTCGTCGAGATAAACAAGACGCATTCTATCATAACTCGTTCCTGCCAAGAAAAAAAGTGCAGCACCGATAAATCCATGAGATATTATTTGTAAAATCGCTCCGTTGAGTCCCGTATCAGTTATAGAACCAATTCCTATAATTATGAAACCCATATGAGATACGGAGGAATAGGCTATTCTTTTTTTTAAATTCCGTTGACCAAGAGATGTTGAAGCTGCATAAATTATTTGCATTGTACCCACTATTATCAACCAGGGAGAAAATATGGAATGAGCATGGGGTAATAATTCCATATTGATCCGAACTAATCCATATGCTCCCATTTTTAATAAAATTCCGGCTAGGAGCATACAAGTACTGTAATGTGCCTCCCCGTGGGTGTCTGGTAACCACGTATGTAAGGGTATAATCGGCGATTTGACAGCAAAAGCAATAAGAAATCCAATATAGAATATTATTTCCAGTGCGACAGGATACGATTGATTAGCTAATGTTTCAAAATTTAATGTTGGTTCATTAGAACCGTATAAACCGATACCCAAAACTCCTATTAATAGAAAAATGGAACCCCCTGCAGTGTACAAAATAAATTTTGTAGCCGAGTACAGACGTTTCTTTCCCCCCCACATGGATAGAAGTAGATAAACGGGAATTAATTCGAACTCCCACATGATGAAAAAAAGTAAAAGGTCTCGAGAAGAAAATGATCCTATTTGACCACTGTACATTGCTAGCATCAGGAAATGGAATAATCGCGAATCTCGAGTAACTGGCCAAGCCGCCAAAGTAGCTAAAGTGGTGATAAATCCTGTCAGTAAAATGGGCCCTATAGAAAGTCCATCTATTCCCAATCTCCAGTAAAAATCAAAAAAATTTATCCATTTATAATCTTCCACCAGCTGGATTAATGGATCGTCCAATCGGAAATGATAACAAAATGCATAGGTTGTTAGAAGGAGTTCCAATATGCATATACACATGGTATACCACTTAATTAGCTTATTTCCTCTATGAGGAAGAAAGAAAATTAAAGAACCCGCAGATATTGGTAAAACTACAATTATTGTTAACCAAGGAAAATAATTCGTGGTAAAGACAAGATACACTTGGACCATAAAAACCCGTGCTCAAAAAGATTTTTTTTGAGCACGGGTTTTTTCAGTAAAAAAAATCAAATGGATTCAAAATGTATTCAAGTGGGGTTTTCTGGAACGTATCAATAAGCTAGACCCATACTTCGAGTTGTTTCATGCCATAAATAAACTCGAACGCTCAAGAAATCTGTTGGACAAGCGGATTCACATCTCTTACAACCAACACAGTCTTCTGTTCTTGGAGCGGAAGCAATTTGCTTAGCTTTACATCCATCCCAAGGTATCATTTCTAACACATCGGTGGGGCAGGCTCGGACACATTGAGTACACCCTATACATGTATCATAAATTTTTACTGAATGTGACATGGGATCTATAAATTTTTGAACATCATAAAATTTCAATCTAGTAAACTTGTAAATGAATCATTATAGTTAAACACCAGATGAATCAACGATTTACCAGAAATTTTCTAATCAATTTCCTTCGGGATCAACTCATAAGAAAGGACCAAGATACTTTGATTTCTTACGTTTTCGAAAACATGATGTAGATTCCAACATATTGGACATGCTAATTCAAATTGGTGAATCTTATAATTAAATATTATTAATATTACTTATTCAACAAAGTTGATTGATTGATACGCGTTGATTTTCTGTTACGATAAATTGAGGAAACAATAGCTGATCCAATAGCTGCTTCAGCGGCTGCAATAGCTATAACAAAAATTGAGAAAATATTTCCTTTTAATTGCCGACTATCAAAAAAATCAGAAAATGTTACAAAATTGATATTAACCGCATTCAGTATAAGTTCAAGACACATAAGGGCCCTAACCATATTTCGACTCGTGATCAATCCATAAATACCGATAGAAAATAAATAGGCACTCAAAACAAGTATATGTTCGAGCATCATTGACCAACTCCTTATCAATTTCGATTCATTTTAATATGAACAATAATTCAACGAATTTGATTGACTAGAATAGAATATAACAAAAAGAATATATTGGAAATATATCGAATAAACGAATTTCTGTTTTATACACGAACAATATTCAAATAGAATTCAAGGAAAATAGATGCGATAAGACAGAAAAAAGTTTAAGCTTGCTATTCCTAGTTAGAAAGATTTATTACTGACGAGCCACAGCAATTGCACCTATCAAAGCAACTAAAAGAATTATTGAAATGAATTCAAATGGAAGAAAAAAATCTGTTGCTAAATGAATTCCAATTTGTTGACTATTACTTATCAAATCTTGTTCTATAATTTGGTTTGATCTTGTAGTCCAAATAATCCCGTACCATGATGTATCTAATATAGTAGTAATTAGCGAAACAAGAATACTTGTACAAACCAACGAAGTAAGGCCATTCCCAATGGTCCACAGATTAAAATCTTTATAATATTCTGAACCATTCATGAACATCACAGCAAATAAGATTAAAACATTTATGGCTCCCACATAAATAAGGAGCTGGGCAGCAGCTACAAAATGAGAATTTGAGAGAATATAGAATAAGGATATACAAACAAGAACCAATCCCAATGAAAAGGCAGAATAAATTGGATTGGTAAGTAATACCACTCCCAGGCCCCCTAATATAAGACCCGATCCCAGAAAAACTAAAAGAAAATCGTGTATTGGTCCAGGCAAATCCATTATATGTAAAATAAGAGATAAAAAAATCGAAATGCTTTTCATGATCTTATTGACCTGACCAGGAATTTTTTTTTTATGATACGTTCCTAATTGAATAAAATCCTAATCTATTATGTGTGAATTGATCTAAGTACAATTATTGGACAGTTTCGTTTTTGATTCTTTTTTTTGTTCGAAAGGGTATTTTTTTTTTGAAACTATATATTTCGAAAGAATTACGAATATATTAATAGATTTTCAATAAAAATGAATTCGAAATTATTATCAACCAGTTAATTTGTAATTGAATTTTTATTTATTGACCAAACAAAGAGAAAGGCCTCATTCTTTTAATTCATAATTCAAACCAAACATTCTTTTAACTTAAACCAAAACGGAACCTTAAAAGAATTGGAAATTTCTCTTTAATGGAATAGTAGGTTTACTTACTCAGTTTTTCTTTGAGGCGAATTCAAAATTGTTCGAATTGTATAATCGTCAATTACTGACATTGGTAAACGGCCCAAAGCAATTTGATTATAATTCAATTCGTGACGGTCGTAAGTAGAAAGTTCATATTCTTCAGTCATTGATAAACAATTTGTTGGACAATACTCAACGCAGTTACCACAAAATATACAAATTCCGAAATCAATACTGTAATTAAGCAATCGTTTTTTTCGAATATCCGTTTCAAATTTCCAATCAACAACAGGCAGATCTATAGGGCATACACGAACACATACTTCACAAGCAATGCATTTATCAAATTCAAAATGGATTCGCCCGCGGAAACGCTCTGATGTGATTAATTTTTCATAAGGGTATTGAATAGTTACGGGTAAACGATTTGTGTGGGATAAGGTAATCATGAAACCTTGACCAATGTACCTTGCTGCTCGGACTGTTTGGTGGCCATAATTCATGAACCCAGTTACCATAGGGAACATATCGTGAATATCTATGAATAATTTTATGTTTGTTTCTTTCTCTTGTTTGAACCAAGTCATGAATCTCATATTCTTTTTTTCTTTACAGTGAAAGAAGTTGGAAAGAAGTTGTTAATAATAGATTACCCAGAGAAATGGGTAAAAGAAATTTCCATCCAAGATTTAATAATTGGTCCATTCTTAACCTAGGTAAAGTCCATCTTGTTGCGATAGAAATAAACAAAAACAAATAAGTTTTAGCTAATGTAATAAAGATACCAATTGTCGTTCCAAAGATTCCATTCATTTTATTTATTTCAAATAGCTCAGGGACGAATACGTACGGAATGGAAATATTCCAACCCCCCAAGTAAAGAACTGTTACAAATAACGAAGAAAGTAATAGATTTAGATAGGAAGCAACGTAAAATAAACCAAATTTGATACCCGAATATTCGGTTTGATACCCTGCTACTAATTCTTCCTCGGCTTCTGGTAAATCAAAAGGTAATCTCTCACATTCTGCTAGAGAAGAAATTAGAAAAACGATAAATCCTATCGGCTGACGCCACAAATTCCATCCCCAAAAACCATATTTTGATTGTGCCTCAACTATATCAACTGTACTTGAACTGTTAGATAATTATAGTCGATGATAACATCACTGTTTCCATCGCTAATCCAAAACCGTACATGAGGTTTTCAACTCATACGGCTCCTCGTGGGTCACAAATAAATTTAAGGACCGAATCAGTATTATTTATCTTCGTATGGTTGTAGAATAGATAGAGAAAAAATGGATTGGAAGGTCCAAAATTATACCAATGGAATTCTGTCTGCTATATTATGAAGAATAAAAAATAAAAAAAAGTGCTTCTGAATTGATCTCGCCCGTTAATAATTTCAATTTTTATTTGTTGAGTAATAACTTAAGCCTTCAATAAAATACTTCTTGTAGAAATATCAATACATATTTCAACCCATTGTTTTCGATTACGAAAAAAATTAAACATTACATTAGCTCATAAATCATGACACGGATTATATCTCTCTATATATATGAAAGAAAGAATAAAAAAGATTTCTTTTTTATTCTTTATTGTTTCTTTTTCGTTCCTATTCTTCTTTCTGATCTGAGAAAACTACGAATGGGGGCTTAAACTAAAAAATGGTAAAGGATTATTTCGTTCCTGATAGTCATTACTTTAATCGGTGGATAGGAGCATACTCTGGACCGGAATCGTGGGGAGTACTGCTTACTCATTTCTACTAATTTAAAGCCCCAATTAGTATTCTTTTTATGTTATCCAGAAATATCCTTTTATATAATTTACATAATCTCCATTACTAATCCTTTGTGTATTTTGGTGTTCCTAATCATCCACTCGTTTTTTTTGTTTAATCCCCCGTTTGGTTTGGCAATACATGTATGGGAATCCATACAAAGGATAGCGAAAACTCTATACGGTTGATCTTTTGAGCCCGCTTCAAGCTAGATTGACTAATCAACCCGTCTTGGGGTAAAGACTTCTTCCGCTTACGTTTTCTTCCACTTAACTCTTGTACATAGGAAATGAGATTCCATTTTTTTTGTTTAATTTACTGCGAATTTATAAGCTGCTTTCTTTCACTCATATATAACTATCTAATTTAGTTTATCAACCTGAAGGATAATAACAAACGAAGATATCTATTCAATCCATTCAGCTTATTTTCTAGAACGAAAGGAATAGGGAAAATATAAGTTTATATTTCAACGAATCGCACGTAGAGATATTGATAAAACACATAGAGTTAATGGTATTTCATAACTAATCGATTGAGCAGCAGCTCGCAGACCACCTAAAAAGGAATATTTATTATTTGATCCGTATCCTGACATAAGAAGTCCAACAGGAGCAATACTTGAAATGGCAATCCATAAAAAAATACCGATATTGAGATCGGCTAAAATAAGGCGAGAGCTAAAAGGAATTACTGAAAAACTTAGTAAAATTGATATGACTGCTATAGACGGTCCAATACTGAATAAACGAGTATTTCCTCTAGATGGAAGAATATTCTCTTTGAAAAGCAGTTTTGTTCCATCTGCTAGAGCTTGAAGAATTCCCAAAGGACCGGCGTATTCAGGCCCAATACGTTGTTGTATTCCTGCAGATATTTCTCTTTCTAACCATACAATTACTAGTACACCTATTGTGATTCCCAATACAAGAGTCAAAATAGGGACAAACATCCATATGATCCCATAGACCTCTTTTAAAGATTGCAATCTGTAAAAGGAATTGAGATCTTGTACTTCTGTTGTATAAATTATCATTTCAACGATCAACTTCTCCCATAATGATATCTATGCTACCTAGTATTGTCATAATATCAGCCAATTTCATTCTTTTAACTAACTGAGGAAGAATTTGCAAATTGATAAAACCCGGCGGGCGAATTTTCCATCTCCAAGGAAAACCACTTTGATCCCCTATCAGAAAAATTCCTAATTCTCCCTTTGGGGCTTCCATTCTCGCATAAAGTTCTTGTTTCGGTAATTCAAATGTAGGAGAAGGTTTTTTACTAATGAATCGATATTCAAAATCATTCCATTCTGGATACCTTTCTCGATCAAAGCATCGGATTTCTAAATTCTCATAGGGACCCCCCGGAATTCCTTCCAGGGCCTGTTGAATTAGTTTTATGGATTCCGTCATTTCACTGATTCGGACTAAATAACGAGCTAATGAATCTCCTTCTTTTTGCCACTGGATTTCCCAATCAAATTCGTCGTAACACTCATAATGATCAACTTTACGAAGATCCCATTTGATTCCAGATGCTCGTAGCATTGGGCCGGATAAACCCCAATTTATTGCTTCTTCTCCACCAATAACGCCTATCCCTTCAACTCGTTCTAAAAAAATAGGATTTCGCGTAATAAGTTTTTGATATTCAACAATTCCTGTTAAAAAATAATCGCAGAAATCCAAACATTTATCTATCCAGCCATAAGGTAGATCGGCCGCTACTCCTCCGATACGAAAATAATTATGCATCATTCTCATACCGGTGGCAGCTTCGAATAGATCATATACTAATTCTCTTTCTCTGAAAATATAGAAAAAAGGGGTCTGTGCACCAATATCTGCCATAAAAGGTCCAAGCCATAATAGATGAGAAGCTATACGACTCAACTCCAACATAATTACTCTGATATAGCTGGCTCTTTTAGGGACTTGAATATTGCCCAATTGTTCTGGTCCATTTACGGTTATTGCTTCCGTGAACATAGTGGCTAAATAATCCCAACGCGTTACATAAGGCAAATATTGTATAATTGTTCGGTTTTCCGCAATTTTTTCCATTCCTCTGTGTAAATAACCTAATATTGGTTCACAGTCAACAACATCTTCACCATCTAGAGTAACGATGAGACGAAGAACACCGTGCATTGATGGGTGGTGAGGTCCCATATTAACTATCATAAGGTCTTTTTCTGTAGCTGATAGATTCATAAGTTTTTCCTCGATTCATTCTTACATGAATTGTTGAAACCGAAAAGAAGTACATTAAAATGAAAAATCGAATAAATCGACTAATTCAAAATTTGCAAATTAACGATTTTTTGATTCCCGAATATCCAACTCACTAATTAATTCTTTATAACGTATTTTTTTTTTCTTTGATAAATAAGACAGTAGCCGCTGACGTTTTCCTAGAATTTTACGTAGACCTCTCTGAGATAAATAGTCTTTTTTGTGCAATTCCAAATGTGAAGTAAGTCTTCGTATCTTATTGGTGAAACTGACTATTTGAAATTCAACGGACCCCTTGTTTTCTTCTTTTTTTTCTTGAAAAATAACTGAGATGAATGAGTTTTTTACCATAAAACAAAATTTTCTCTCCCCCCTTTTTTTATATTTTTTTTTAATGTGAATTTTACTGATCAGTAATAATAATACCAGTCATTTTGATATACACAATGATTTTAAGTTCGTTATGAATTTTATAATTTTTTCAAATAAAATTAATCAATCCGGTTTTCAATTTGATTCGTATAGGGATACAAAAGAGTGATATATTTCTACAAAAGAGAAAATTTTAGAGTTCAAATAAGAGGATTTTGTTGATTCATTTGTCGATCTAATTGATATGTATGTCATTAAATTAGTATCATGTATCAGAATGGAATGTAAGACAATCCTTGTGCCCATCTATTTGTTTTCATATACCCGACACGGTACATACATAATATATGGGAAAATGTACCATTAACGAATTTTCAAACGCGGATACATATGTATCCTTACCATACTGAAACGACTGCCATTATTAGTATTAAACCAATAGCGATTCATACAAGCTAAATCTTCTAATCGATAATTGGGCCAAAGAAAGAACTTTAATTTAATTAGTTTCTTTTTATCACTATCAAGATGTTTGTTTTTATTCAAAACTTGACCACAGTTTTTTACATTATTTAAAAATACTGGATTTCTATGCATACCATTTTTATCCTTTGACTTTGAATTGAAAGAAATTCGAATTCGCAATTCTCGCCGGTGGTTAGGGGATAAAATATTTTCAGGAACAAACAAATCATAATTATTTTTGTCTTTATTTTCAGTCATTTTTTGATGTCTTGCAATGGATTCATCAAAATTATTTTTATCAATATAGTTTTTTTCTTGGTATCTTTGATTAATTTGGTGTTTATTTTTATGAACCAATGAAATACTTATAGTTTGATATAGAATAAATTGTCCATCATTTTTTACAGACAGACGAACTGGCTCGATAATCAATATTCCTTTTTTCATTAATTCTCTAAGAGTTAAATCCTTCTGAATTATCAAAATATCCAGATTCATTTCTCCCCTTTGAATCGAGGATATAACAATTTCCTTTGGATTTATCAGTCTAAGTAGGAGACAATATACTTTGATATTATTGATTATTCTTTGATTTAAAGAATCATCCCATCTCAATTGAAAACGCAAATACCTTTTTAGGAAGAAATCAAGCTCTGCTTCCGTGTTGCTCTTGTATTGCTTTTTCTTTCTACGTTTTTTTCTGTCTGATTTACCATAATCTTCTTCAACATCTTTTTCTTGGTTTGAGAGAACGGATCTAAAATTTCCTTGTTTTTGTGTATCTGATACAAGATCCCCTTCGCCTATGGGTTCTTTTTCTTCTTGATTTCGATTCTCTAATCCAAGAATTTTTTTTTCATTCGGTGCTATAAGGGGGTCCCTTTTTTTATTTTCAATAATATTTTTATTAATGTTTCCATTTCCATTAAAATTTAAAAGAAGTAATTTTATTGGTATGATCCATGGTTTAACCTTATATGCATTATATAGTAGCACAAATTCTGGGAAGAACCAAAGTTCCAGATTCGATATAGGACGACTTAGTATTTCTTCATTCATTCCCATCCAATCAAAAGGGCTTCTTTTTTTATTGTATGGGTTGCTTTCTTGATCTTGATAAATTGTGAAATAAAAAGGGTCCCTCTTATTGATTTTATCAATTATTTGATAATTATTAACCACAGTCTTAATATTTTTGTTACTCTTGATACTGGTATCGACCCAGGACTCAATATCGGCCTTATTTCTAAGACAAAAATGAAGAATTCGCCAATTTAAAAATTTTCTATGCGAAAATTTCCCCATAGCATCTAGAATATCGTCTTCTCCTAGATAATTATGGATAGGGATATCCCCCAGTGTATCAAAAAATTTTCGTTTATCCATGTTGTAATTATAATTATAAGAAATCTCTTCCCTCTTATTTACTTGTAATGGTGATCCATAAGTATATGAGTCCCTCTTATCTTGATAATTAATAGATTTATATGATAAAAAATCATATCCATAGTGTTTTTTAAAATTATATTTTTTATATTTTTGTTCTTGATTCAGTTTATATTCTTGATTCAGTAATGAATTCGCTTGAAAATCATTTTTTTTTTCGTAATGAATTAATCTTTCTTTTTCATCTGAATCCCATTTTGTTAAATCTTTATTTTGAGCCATATAGTGTTGATTGACTCTATTTCGCCATTGTCCTGGTACTAATCTAAGCCATCTACTCTGAAATAAATCGTATTGATAATGACTCCTTAACCAGTTTTTCCATTCATTTATTCCAGAATGCCAAAAGATTTTCTGTCTTAACCCACAATGATGTCTTAATCTGGAATGAAATAGTCCTTGTTCTTCAAAATAATCTTTTATTTCATTTTTAAGAAAAAGAGATGTTCCGTGATATTGAAGGATAGGTTTGAATTTATAAAAACTAATAACTTGGGTTTGTGATAATTTGTAAAATACATATGCTTGTGAGAGGGAGGATAAGTCACAAAAAGCTTTTGCATTTTTATTTGTAATACTAATATTAGAAAGTGAGTTTTTTAGAGTTGAAATAAAATGAATTGTATTTTTAGTTGTTTTATTAATTCTTTCTTGATTTGCTTCACTATTGTAAATGACTTTCTCAATCATTTTTTTTGTTGATTCAAGAAAAAGTTGTGTATTGGCTCTTGGAATATTAATGATATATAGAATAATATCTATGTATATCTTTTCAATCAAAAATTTTATAAAAAAATAGAATTTACGGATTAATCGAATATTTCTTCTTTTTAATATTTGCCAAAATTTTTTTGATGATTCTAATATTTTATCCTGATAACTTATTTTGTTAGAACTAATATTTATTTCTTGAGTTAGAAATTCGTTTTTCTTGCCTTTTATAATTATAATTTTTTCTATTTGATTTTTGATTGTGTTTGTTCTCTTAGTCAGATCTTTTATTTTTTTTTCTGTTAATGAATAATTTGTCCACTCCATAGATTGAATTTGAAGGGATGATTTGTGAATCATCTTATTACTGATTATCGAATCTTTTTTAGTTTCGCCCAATTCATATATTTCTCTCAACCCAAAAAATGGAATTGGATTTTTTTTTGAAAGTTCTTTTATTATTCCCTTTAGAAATAGAATGCTTTGAGTGATCCATTTTTTTGTTTCTTTTGAGACTTTTCGAAACAATTTTGTTCTTTCTTTTAAAATTGTTAAAGCTATAAAACATTTAGTTTTCAATTTTTTAATTTTTTTTTTTAGTTCTTTAAAAATAGGCTCAAAAAACGAACGCCGTTTTCGAGGAGAACCGAAAGGTAGTTCAGTTTCCATTCCCCAAACTGTTAAAAAGCAAAAATCATTCTTTTGACCTTTCTTTTTTTTCATTGGATCTTTATGAGAGGGTTGTAGTTTAAATCTGTGCCAAGGTTTCAGGCAAAAAGGAAATAGGATCTTTATCTGAATACCGTCTGTTAACCAGTTTTTTGGAAATTCTGTTTCGGATAATTGAACACCATTATAAGTGCATTTAACATGCATTTCTCGATTCCAATCCTTTAAATCCTCGGACCACTCAGGAAATTGAAATAATAACATATGGGCAATGTTTTTAGCTATTATCAATGAAGGTAATATAATATATTTTCTAAGAATCGATTGGGTTATTAACACAGAGCCCCTTATTACTTGAGCAAGTAAAATGCTATCCCAAGCTTCTGCTATTTCTATCCGCATTTTCTCTTCTCTTTTGTATTTTTCTCTTTTGTCCTCGTCTTTTTTCTCAATCTTTTTTTCTGTATAATCAGAAATTTGTGATTCTTTGTTTTTACATATCCAATTTCGAGATATTAGTTTCATCGGCCCAGAAATATCAAAAGAAAAAAAGAGGGGTTTGTCTACTCTGTCCAAAAAAAGTGGGGAATGCACATTTGCTTGAAACAGTTCCCAAGTAATTGTTTTACGTCTTTGGGCACGCATGGAACCTTTTAT